CATTCTAATGAACGATTCGTGAATATGAATGACAAATCCAAAAATGCTATCCAAAAATGCTATAGAATTACGAAAAAGGGAAAGATCCCTCAGATCTGATCATTCCATTATATTGACAATTTTTAAAAACTGATCATACTATGATCATAGTATGAGGGCAGTTGGTCAAGTCGGCCCCCATCGTCTAGTGGTTTAGGACATCTCTCTTTCAAGGAGGCAGCGGGGATTCGAATTCCCCTGGGGGTAGGGTACTACGAAAGGAAGTTGATCATGGATTACCGATTACCAATAAGCCTATAAAAAAATTTAAATGGATTCTTCCTGGGTCGATGCCCGAGCGGTTAATGGGGACGGACTGTAAATTCGTTGGCAATATGTCTACGCTGGTTCAAATCCAGCTCGGCCCAATAAACCGCATTAATCTACCATGAGATAGTATGAGTATGAAACCTCCTGTCCTTTAGAAAGACCCCATACGAAAATCAAAAAGAATAAAATTTTCTGCCAGATCCCTTATTTCCCTGGGATTGTAGTTCAATCGGTTAGAGCACCGCCCTGTCAAGGCGGAAGCTGCGGGTTCGAGCCCCGCCAGTCCCGACGGATCCAATAAATACAAAAAGGAAATTTTCCTTTTCTATGAACTAGTAAAGAGTGTCAAGGGATATACTTTCATTCCCAAAGCAAAAAGGAGTCTTGATCTCTTTTTTCTTTCCTATTTTTCCATCTTGCTTTTATTGTTTGTTAGGTTTGGAACTCTGTAATTAATTGAAGTGGAAAGACAATCTGATGCTCCTTCATCAGAAGATTGTCCAAGTAAGACGCAAGGTGGGTTATAGAAAAACAAAGAAACGGATGATAAATATCATTTTGGAGTAATTAAGTAAGTTAGGAATCCAAATTTTGATTCGGTATGGATAAAAGAACTTCCTATGTTATACTATTCAAGTCTTGACGACGGGTTGATTTGATAGATCAGATATTGTTATTGATGATAGTGATCCGGTTCAAGATCATCGAGAGGTAATTCATTCATTGAATTTACAGACGATAGACGAAAGATTTATCATCTCTAGGGGATTAAATCCCGAGTTATTGCGAAGTAAAAAACCGATGAGATTATGGAAGTAAATATTCTTGCATTTATTGCTACTGCACTATTCATTCTAGTTCCTACCGCTTTTCTACTTATCATTTACGTAAAAACAGTCAGTCAAACTGATTAATGAAATTTTCAAATTCATTTGAGTCAAACTTTCCTTCCAAGTTCTTAAAAAAAAATTGACGAAGTCAAATGAAAGGGATTCAATTTCACGTGTTAACTTAAATGAAATGAGTGCACTATAATCGGAAATTTTCTAAGAGATAGTATAGTAAAAAATTTATTTTTTACTATCTATCTATCTCTTAGTCTATAAAGTTGTAATAGTAAGAGCCCATTCCCGTTGATTGAAATAGAAAATTTCGGAAAAATTTTAGGTTGGAATAAATTTCCAATCATCTGAATCCCTTTCTTTTCGAAGTATAAAGACGGGAATCAATGAAATATCTCTTGAATTGAAAGAGTATGATTCCTATCATAGATTACTCTATTGGAATCCAACGGGATTCCAAATTCAGAGTTTTGGATTTTAAATAGTTCAAAATGTGTTGCAGAACGATCTATAAAACAAGCGGGTTTGATTCCTGAACTCAATTAGTAGTACTTCTAAAGCCCACTTCTTCCCCACACTACGAGTGAAAGGGAAAATGTAAAGACTACCATTAAAGCAGCCCAAGCGAGACTTACTATATCCATGTGCATTATGTCCCCTAATCTCTATAAATACGAAGGAATTATTCCTCACTAATAATAGTGGAATTAATGTCGCAGAGTCAAAAAGGAGTTCTACCGAACAATATTGAGAAACCAAGCCAATAAATCGATTATGATTTCGGGTTTTTTGGTGATCCAATTCAGGCGACACCCGGATTTGAACTGGGGAAAAAGGATTTGCAGTCCCCCGCCTTACCACTCGGCCATGCCGCCAAAATGATACAAAATAGATACAATTTTTCCTGGATTACTTCATTTTTATTGTACTTGCCGTTTAACTTCTGTTTTCCTTAATCCCCTTTTCCTAAAAAAAAGGAATACCCCCTTTGGTTGGATTTGATCCATTCCTTTGATTGTCATTCCTTTGATTGTATAGTATCTGAAAATACACAATGCTGAAAACATTCTCTCTTTTTTCTATTGAGAAATCAAATGTGTATTTTTCAGACGACAAATTTCAACCATTGACTCTTTACTGCTAATTCATGAGCGATTTTAGTATTTGTCAAACTATGTTTTCCTAATGACAAAATACAAATTGAATCAGAACTAATCAGTATTTATTTTTTCAATTAAAAAAGATTTCTCAATTTCAATTATAACAAAACATATGAGTATATGTAAACCCCAGAACATAAATACAGATATCTATTGTTTAGATATATTGTCAATAAGGAATTATCATAA